CCCGTACGAAAGTTAATAGTATACCACTTCTACGAATAGCTCGTAATGCTGCGTCTCTTCCGAGACCGGGACCTTTTATCATGACTTCTGCTCGTTGCATACCTTGATCTACTACTGTACGAATAGCATTTGCTGCGGCAGTTTGAGCGGCAAAGGGTGTCCCTCTTCTCGTACCCTTGAATCCACAAGTACCGGCCGAGGACCAGGAAACCACCCGCCCCCGCACATCTGTAACGGTGACTATGGTATTATTGAAACTTGCTTGAACATGAATAACTCCCTTTGGTATTCTACGTGCACTCTTACGTGAACCAATACGTACATTCCTACGTGAACCAGTTCTCGGTATAGCTTTTGCCATATTGTATCATCTCATAAATATGAATCAGAAATATATGGATATATCCATTTTATGTCAAAACAGATTTCTTATTTGTACATTGAGCCCTTTAGCGGGTCTAATTATCCTTGTCTTTGTTTATGTCTCGGGTTGGAACAAATTACTATAATGCGCCCCCGCCTACGGATTAGTCGACATTTTTCACAAATTTTTCGAACGGAAGCTCTTATTTTCATATTTGTCATTCCTTATCTTAATTCTTTTTTGGTAGAAAATAAGTTTCTTGAAATTTTGCATCTCAAATCGTATCGAATAAAAATGACCTAATCTTTCGAATCCTTGTTTCGGAGTCGATAAATTATACGTCCTCTGGTTGAATCATAACGACTTACTTCAATTTTGACTTTATCTCCTGGCAGTATCCGTATAAAACTACGTCGGATCTTTCCTGAAACGTAACCTAGAATCAGATCTTCATTATCTAACCGAACTCGGAACATGCCATTGGGAAGCGATTCAGTAATTAAACCTTCATGAATCCATTTTTGTTCTTTCATTTCAGGTAAAGCCCCCCTGAAGTATCAATTAATGGAGGAAAGACGATATTAGACAACTCACCCCCTTTCTTTTTTTTTTTACAAATAGGAAGAGGTTTCGGATCCCATTTGGATATTAAATGGATTACCATATATAACACAAAATTTCTCCACCGATTCGTTCTAGTCGAGCCTCCCGGTCTGTCATTATACCCCGAGAAGTAGAAAGAATTACAATTCCCATCCCACCTAAAATTCTAGGAATTCGTTGAGAGTTAGAATAGATTCGTAAACCGGGTCTACTGATCCGTTTTAAATTTAAAAAATTTCTATAGGGTCTTTTCCCATTCCTTCTATGTCGAAGGGTTAAAACCAAAAAATATTTGTTTTTTTCTCGATGTTTTCTGACGTTTTCGATAAAACCCTCTCGGAAAAGTATTTTAACAATATTTTCGGTAATATTAGTAGATGCTATGCGAACAACTCTTTTTCTATCCATATCAGCATTTCGTATAGAGGTTATTATCTCAGCAATAGTGTCTCTACCCATGATGAACTAAAATTATTGGTGTCTCAAAATTGGATATAATCAACATGTTTTTTTTCTTTTTTTTTTTTTTTATTGATTTATGAATAGGAATTTTGCAAGGTATATGCGTGAGACACAATCTACGAATTAATCTAGTTCTTAATCTATTTCTTTCAAATACCCCAAAGATATCACGATCTCATTTTATTTTATAATACCTCGGGAGCTAATGAAACTATTTTAGTAAAATTCAATTGTCTCAATTCACGGGGGATTGCCCCAAAAATTCGAGTTCCTTTTGGATTTCCTTCTTGATCAATCACAACTGCAGCATTGTCATCATATCGTATTATCATACCGCTGTCACGTTTTAGTTCTTTACAGGTACGAACAATTACAGCTCTCACTACTTCTGATTTTTCTAGGGGCATATTTGGTACTGCTTCTTTAATCACAGCAACAATAACGTCACCAATATGAGCATATCGACGATTACTAGCTCCTATGATTCGAATACACATCAATTCTCGAGCCCCGCTGTTATCCGCTACGTTTAAATGGGTCTGAGGTTGAATCATATCAAATTTTTTGTTTATTCTTCCAATGCAAAGGATGAAGAAAATAAAAGAAATATTGTTTGTCCAAAAAAAGAAACCTGCGTTTTTGTTTCATCCCTAAGATTCATCTCTGTCGGTTCTACATTTTTATCCCGAAATAATAAATTGAGTTCGTATAGGCATTTTAGATGCTGCTATTAAAATAGCCCTTCTAGCTATATTTTCGGTTACTCCACCTATTTCATATAGTATTCGCCCCGGTTTAACAACAGCTACCCAATATTCAGGGGATCCTTTCCCCGAACCCATACGTGTTTCAGCAGGTCTTACTGTAACTGGTTTGTCTGGAAATATACGGACCCATATTTTTCCACCACGGCGTGCATTTCGTGTCATTGCTCGTCGACCTGCTTCGATTTGTCTAGATGTGATCCAAGCAGGTTCAAGTGCCTGAAGAGCATATTTACCGAAACAAATATGATTACCTCGATAAGATATTCCCTTCATTCTTCCTCTATGTTGTTTACGGAATCTAGTT